AGGATTAAACCTTTTTAAGAAATAAAGTTTTTGATCGGAGTATGAAAATGAGATACCCTTTCCCTTAACTATTTAAGTTTTTAATAGAACGAATCACACTTTTACCACTAAACTATACCCGCTACATATATATTATTGTATATAAATGGACTATTTGTCGAACAAAGGAGTGAGACACAATCAAGATAGGATCCAAATTATGGTGTTGACGCATATTTAGTCCTGCTAGCCAGGGACTTAAAAGGGTAAAGGACACATTTCATATTTTCTAATTTTGTAAATAACATACATAAATTTCAATAAGACTATATATATCTTTGATCTTTGTTTTGTTGGATTGCTAGTATTTTCCGATTGAAGGGGTCATTGAAGCTAGACAAAAAGAGGTACTGGCCTGGCCAGTACTTAACTAAGACCAGGCCCAGGCCGGGGGAATAAATCTTTCGTACAAAATCAAAGAAGTAAGGTATTCTTTCTATTGTATTGTGGATACTTGTTTCGAATCATTATCTAAATGTAATTCCTGATCAAATTCGTTCTTTATTTACTCTGAACTTACTTATTTTATATTAATGAAAAATAGGAAATTCCTAGAAATTCCTAATATTCAATTTCATAATTGCATTTAATTTAATTTAAAAATATTATTACTATGTTTAGTATATTACTACTATATTAATATACTATATTAACATGTAATATATATTATGTAATATAGCAATATTGAATACTAGAAAAATAATTATGTTAATATATTTATTTTCATTTTAACTTATTTTTTGTTTTTGTTTTGATTAATTTATTAATTATATACTAAAATTAATTAAATAAATTAATTATTAATATATAATTTCTTACTTATAATTTATTACTATATACATAGTAATAAATTATATTTAATATTAATACATATGCATATATGTATATTATGTAATATGTAATAATTATTAATTCATAATATATGAAATATTCAAATAAAATATTGAATTCTCCGTAATTTCTTTAAATTATTTCGATTTTCTTTTCCATTTGGAGAGATGGCTGAGTGGACTAAAGCGTCGGATTGCTAATCCGTTGTACGAATTATTCGTACCGAGGGTTCGAATCCCTCTTTCTCCGCTCGCTCTGATTACTCGACCCGCTTGATACTTTCGATTTCGAACTTTAAAAAGAAAAGGAATTGAAATTCCTTGATTTTATCATAGGTAAATTTATAGAATAGATAAAATAATAAGAAAAGTTTAGAAAAAAAAATTATTCCTCACGTCTAGGATTACGTCCTGGATCATTAGATAAGAATCCGAAGATGAAGAGAGAAACAAAGAATATCACTACTGTGTAAACAAAGAGTTTAAGAGTAAGCATTACACAACCTCCAAAATAAGATTATTTTCGAAAAAGGGAATAGATTACCTATTTTTTCTTTTCAACACATGTACTATTTTGTTTAATTTGTTTGTTTAATTTTACATTACACGACCCCCCACAAAAAAATTAAATTTTTGAAAAGAAAGTCATTTATTTTTACGAATTTCTTTGTATTGTATGTAATAAGATTTTTCTTCCTTACTTAAAACTTACAAAAAACTTCTTGTCATATCGGCAATTAGGTATTGTACGGGACCTAGACCTAGTAAACTCTTTGCTCACTGAAAGGTTAGAACGAGAAAATAAGCTGGTCCAAATTCATCTTTGCAGTTATTTAATCTTAATATACTACTATTTAATATTAATATATACAATAAATACAATAATTGAAATTTTGGAATCGAGGGTTTATAATAATAAATAATGTAATACTTAGTCGATCTTATTCATTTTTCGAATTTGATTATCGAATAAATCATGAATCGATTTGGCAAAATGAGTCTATTTGGCAAAGTATTAAGAATTTCATCGAAAACTTACAGCAGCTTGCCAAACAAAGGCTAATAGAAAAAAGAAAAGAGGTATAACAGGCATAACATCTACGATTGGATTGAAAACTGCATAAGCTTCGGGCAATTTGGCAAAGAAAAAACTGTTCGAATAAAGGACAGAATTAAGACAGATACAGATTAAGCTAAAGATATTAAGCATAACAAACATTTCGTTCTTGTGTATTAGATAATTTTATTTTGATTGAATTATTTTTATAAGATAAGGGAAAAATGAAAAATACAAGTCCAAAAATCCTTCTTTTTTTTTTTAACTCTCCAAAATCAAGTCCAAAATTTTTCCTAACCATTCTCAAATGAGAATACAAGGAATTCTACTTTCATACATTATCTTAATTGAATTCTATGTAATGATCAATGAATTTTTGACATTTTATATATAATTTATATGTCTTAAATCCTAGCAACAAAAATATGCTATATATATATTTCATATGTATTTATTATATATTACGATTACGTATTATGTAATTTTTGGTATTTTTTTTTTGGGGGGGGATTGACCAATAACTAATAAGACTACTAGTCTTTACTAGTGCCAAAGGATAAAAATGGGGCGTGGCCAAGCGGTAAGGCAGCGGGTTTTGGTCCCGTTACTCGGAGGTTCGAATCCTTCCGTCCCAGATCCCATCTATCAGAAACATAAGATAGGATCATACTGTATCCCACATAAAAATCCCACATAAAACAAAAAAATATTTAAGAGAACAAAAAGTTGTTCTGAATTCTTAGAATGTATTTTTTTTTTCATTTAAAATAAAAATAATTTTTTGGTTTATCATTCACATTCAGAATATGCTCGTACTATGTTATATTCATCAAATGTGAATTATCACATGATGCATTCTGAATTTCAGCGTGAAACAAAGGCATCCTTCTTCCTTTCCACACAAAACCTAAAGTAAAAAATAAGTATCCACATTTTTATATGTGGAGATGATAGTAAAGAGTAGTGAGTTTTTGTTACTAATTTCATCAGTTTCATCATCAGTCTTAGAAAACCTCTAAAGCTCTGGTATGGTAACAAAATAGGAGAATTGTCAGAATTCCATTTCTTTCTATCTTATATCTTAGCTTAGATTCCTCAAATAAAAATTATTGGAAATATATGTTTGTAAATCCATGTAATGTAAGGTAAGGATTGGAGGAAATTAGTATATGAAATATACTTGTACTTGAACTTTTTTATGAAATTGATGGAAAAATTGTCGAACTAAAACAAAATACAAAAAAATCCGTATACCATATAACCATAAAAAATCCATATGATCATATCAATAAAATAAACAAGGTCAAGTCCTATACTCATAATTAAAGTCCTATACTCATAATATATATATATATATAATAATTTATTTTATATAATTATATAATTTTATATAATTATATAATTGTAATATGTTTAATAATATTTTTATTTTAAAATATTATATTAAATATTTTTTTATGAACTCTTGGTTGGTACTTGAAAAAGTATGATAAATCAATAGTTTCCAGAAATTAACGACCTTTTTTTGGGGGGTCATTGGACGAGTTTATTTGATTAATAATGGATTTTGCTCCAGTTTTATAAACTAAACATATTAAATTCAAATTAAAAATTAATAAATTTGAGTTTTATGGTTTTTTTGTTATATTATATATCCTTCATGATTGACCATCCGGAACAATCTGTTGGAGATGTAAATGAGTCTTTAGCAAACGTTTTTTTTTTATTTTATAAATATGTTTTATTCATATGATAGAATATCGAGGTAAATAAATTGGATCCTTACTGAACTTTATCCTTATCCCAGATCCGCAAAATATATATATAATACTTTTCTTTTTCTATCTATAGGTAGAAAGTATGGACTATTATATACTGCTTGTTGAGCCAATGATTATTCATGATTATACATATTAAATTAAATATATTTAATATGAAATATATTTCACATATTTCATCGTGGTTTGAAATTCAATTGAATTTTATTTTCATATTATAGGAATGTTATGGTAAAACTTCGTTTGAAACGATGTGGTAGAAAGCAACGTGCGACTTGAAGGACATGATCAGCTGTGGATTTTTACATCCACCATTTTCCATAAAAATGAAGATGCTCTTGTCTCGACATAATTTGTTCTGTTCCATTAGGAATCTAAGACAAATTAGATTGATAGTACGTGATGGAGCTCGAGTAGAAAAGATTGATTTATTTATCAAGGGGAAGAATCTAGGGTTAGTGCTAATCAATCAATAAGTTAGACCAACTTTGTAAATATATTATCAATATAAAAAAAATAGAAAGGTTTCAATTTGAAACAAGTAAAAAAAAAAAGTTTTTTTTTTGATAAAAAAGTGTATCTAAATTCTTCGTATTCTATTTCTATGGGTATTCCATTAATATTTATATAGAAGAAAATAACAAAAAACAAAAGGTATGTTGCTGCCCTTTTGAAAAGGAGTAAGGATCACCGAAGTAATGTCTAAATCCAATGATTTTACAAAGGAAAGATAAAGGATTCCGGAACAAGGAAACACTATTTTCAATTGTCTCAAGAAAGGGATCAGAATAATTGACTCGAGATGAGACAAACAAAAGAGGTTAGAGACGGCTCAATAAATGTCTAAGGATTCCCCTGGGACTATGTCAGAATTACCCAACTTGAGTTATGAGTGCGAATACAATTTTTTTTTTTTTTTCTCGAGTTCGAGCCGTATGAGGATAAAACCTCTTATACGTTTCTGGGGGAGATTGTTTATGTGCATCTATCCCAATGAGCCATCTATCGAATCGTTGCAATTGATGTTCGATCCCGAAGAGAAGGGAGAGATCTTCGAAAAGTGGGTTTTTATGATCCGATAAATAATCAAACTTATTCAAACGTTCCTGCTATTCTATATTTCCTTGAAAAAGGTGCTCAACCAACAGGAACTGTTTATGACATTTTTAGGAAAGCAGATTTATTTAAAGAAAAAATTTCGAGTTCGGTTTAAAGTTAATTAGTTAAAATGAAAAGTTAATTAAAAGAAAAAAGACTAAAATAAAGAAAAAAAAAAGGGGGGGAGGAAGAAATAACTATATATATATAGATATATATAGTGATATATATATAGTGTAATTATTTATATAGTGTAATTATTTACTTACAATTTATATTTATTATCTATAATTTGTTCTTTTCCTGCTCTATTCATACTAAAATGTACTTCCCCTTGTTATAGGAATCTAGCAACAAACAAGGAATTAATCTTGTTTATCCTTTATTGATTGAATAAACCTGTCTGTCTTTATCTCTTCCTTATTTTATAAAAATTTCTGATTTATTTATATTTTTTTTTGTTTGTGCCAATACAACACAAATCTTTATTTGATTTACTTCAGTTTTTTATTCGTTTTATCACCATTCTATTCATATTTATATTGATATTGACAATGTTATATTGAACAAATATAATTGATCGTAGATAAAGAAATCTCTTTATCCCGATTCTATCCTATATTGTATTATGGGATTTGGTTTTCAATTCACTTCAGTGAAATGACGGGTTTGTTTTGTATTGCCGGGTTTACTGTCATAGAAGATGTTTTTTTGTTCCTTAACTTGGGTTAAATAAAAAAAAATGTATAAATAAATAGTTGGTCCGTCGGAATTTTGGCATTTCTATTAGGAATTTTGTGCTTTTTACTATAATCTATACATTTTTTTTTTATTTATTTTCTAATTGATAATTGATCAATAAATCAACAAGAAAGATTACAATGTTTTGATGGGGTCGTGCAGTCTAATTCAATTGGTTTTTTATTTCGATCGTATCTACATATCCAACTTTTGTTTTGAAGGGTTGGGTTGCTAACTCAACGGTAGAGTACTCGGCTTTTAAGTGCGACTATGATCTTTTACACATTTGGATGAAGCAATAAATTCGTCCAGACTATTGGTAGAGTCTATAAGACCACGACTGATCCTCAAAGGTAATGAATGGAAAAAGTAGCATGTCGTAATACATAATATAATAAAATACGAAATTTCTGATTTTTTTTTATTATAATTGAAAAAAAAAAATGAAAATTGAAATGAAAGTAAAATTAAGAACTTCTCCTTACTCACATTCTTACAATTTTTTTGTAGGGAAGTGGACAAAACAAATTAAAATTTATAGTTTGGTCTAGTGAATAAATGGATAGAGCTTCATGGCTCCAATTCCAATTCTTATAAACCAAAAAGAAACGAGCTTATGTTCTTAATTTGAATTAAATGATTACCCGATCTAGTTAGACGTTAAAAATGGATTAGTGCCAGGTACGGGAAAGGATGGGGTCTCCCGTTAGGAGACCATTGATTCTTTTTTTTTTATGAATCCTAAATATTCATTATTATGGGTTAGAGACGAATGTGTAAAAGAAACAGTATACTGATAAAGATAATTAATTCCAAAATCAAAAGAGCAATCAGGTTGCAAAAATAAAAGAAAAGGGTCATTATCCTCTTGTAATTATAACGAAGATAAACCATTTTTGATAGAAAAAAAGGGAGTAAAAAAACCTGTTGATTGGACTCCCTCTTTCCTTTACAGGGTATCCTTTTTTATTACTATTATATATATATGCATAATATCCTTTATTATGCATAATACTCTGTTTTGACCATATTGCACTATGTATCAGTTATTTTATAACTCAATAAGTTCCTTCTACCTCTGCTTCACGTGGAAATATAAATGGAAGAATTACAAGGATATTTAGAAGAATATAGATCTCGGCAACAACAGTTTCTATATCCACTTCTCTTTCAAGAATATATTTACGCATTTGCTTATGATCATGGGTTAAATAGTTCGATTTTTTATGAACCCCAAAACTCCTTGGGTTATGACAATAAATTTAGTTCAGTACTTGTGAAACGTTTAATTATTCGAATGTATCAAAAAAATTATTGGATTTATTCGGTTAATGATATTTACCAAAATATATTTGTTGGGCATAACAATTATTTTTATTTTCATTTTTTTTCTCAGATTCTATCTGAAGGTTTTGCAGTCATTGTAGAAATTCCATTTTCGCTGCAGTTAATATCTTCCCTTGAAGAAAAAGAAATACCAAAATCTCACAATTTACAATCTAGTCATTCAATATTTCCTTTTTTAGAGGATAAATTATTGCATTTAAATTATCTGTCCGATATACTAATACCCTATCCCGCCCATATGGAAATCTTGGTCCAAATGCTTCAATCCTGGATCCAGGATGTTCTCTCTTTACATTTATTGCAGTTCCTTCTCCACGAATATTATAATTGGAATAATCTCATTATTCCGAATAAATCTATTTACGTATTTTCAAAAGACAATAAAAGACTATTTTGTTTCTTATATAATTTATATATATATGAATATGAATTTCTATTAGTGTTTCCTTGTAAACAATCTTCTTTTTTACGATTAATATCCTCTGGAGTCCTTCTTGAGCGAATACATTTTTATGTAAAAATCGAACATCTTGGAGTGTGCCGAATTTTTTGTCAGAAGACTCTATGGATTTTCAAGGATCCTTTCATACATTATATTCGATATCAAGGA